GAACGGGGAAACCCTTCTGGGTTGTATCCGAAGACATGGAAAGAGATATTTTTATGTCAGCAACAGAGGCCCAAGCTTATGGAATTGTTGATCTTGTAGCGGTTGAATGACAATAAATAGCCTGAATTTCGCGTCAATTCGTGATTTAAAATGAACCCTGCCGCGTTTAATATTCTATGACTTTTATTTATTTACTATCTATTGATTAATGATTCTATTGATCTATCGATTCTATTCTATTGAATAAAAGTCATTCATAATCATACGGTTAGGATCGATCTAAACCAGCCCATTATGTATATGATTCAACATGCCAACGATTAAACAACTTATTAGAAATACAAGACAGCCAATCAGAAATGTCACAAAATCCCCCGCGCTTCGGGGATGCCCTCAGCGTCGAGGAACATGTACTAGGGTGTATGTGCGACTCGTTCAGATCATAAACTAGAACAAAGGAAAGAGAACAATGTTCGAATATCAATGATCAAATAGGATAGAACGGAAAAACAAACTACATTTACTATCTAAAAATAAGAAAATGGGGTCATATCCCTTTTATTGTGTATGAAATTTATGGTTTCTATTGGTGTAAAACCACTCACCTCAATTCAAGATGAGAAGTAATTCTCCATTGGTAGCAAATGGTTATCCATTAAGCGGAGGAAATCTTAGTAACATAGACCCCTCTTGCAAGAACGGACTAACAGGGTCAGCTACCCAGCCAACTTTCATAATTAAATACCGTTACTGTATAGGTAGAGCTCGTTGTGAAAGACCTATTACTGGATAATTCATGGGTAGAGCCGAAGAATGTGAACTATACAAGTTAGCAATAACATTGATTAAATGAAGTAAGGGCTCCGGTGTATAGAGAAGACCTCACCGTTTAAGAAGTAACCATAGAAACGATGGAATCCACTATTTAGTTATCATTGCTATTTTTTTTAACCTAGTATAGTACAATTTCGTATTTCGAGGTGAAATGCCTATAAAAAAATAAAAAATCGTGGTTGGGAAGGTTATAGTAGCGAAAGCCATTGGAATTTTTAGTTTATACATTGGAAAAATCCGTTTTGTTATTAATATACTAGGAAAGGGGCAAAAGAATAACTGAAAGAAAGGAAATCTATTAGTTATTCGTTAAAGTTTCATTTATTCAATGACCAGAATTAGACGGGGATATATCGCTCGGAGACGTAGAACAAAAATTCGTTTATTTGCATCAAGCTTTCGGGGGGCTCATTCAAGACTTACTCGAACTATTACTCAACAAAAAATAAGAGCTTTGGTTTCGGCTCATCGGGATAGGGATAGGCAAAAAATAAACTTTCGTCGTTTGTGGATCACTCGAATAAATGCAGCAATTCGTGAAAGGGGGGTATGCTATAGTTATAGTAGATTAATAAATGATCTGTACAAGAGACAGTTGCTTCTTAATCGTAAAATACTTGCACAAATAGCTATATCAAATAGGAATTGTCTTTATATGATTTCCAATGAGATCATAAAAGAAGTAGGTTGGAAAGAATCCACCGGTTAAACGGAGTTGCCCGGAGAATGAACTCCGGGAAGATCGAATAAAAATGAATAGAATTAGAATATGATAAAATATCAGAAAGTAGTCAAAATAAATATGAATCAACACGTTCAATAAAAAATTTGATTCTTTCCAGATTATTCTTTTTTTTCTTACGACACGAGACTTCAATCCGGATTCTTGGATTTTTCCAACAAAAAAGAAATCCGCATTTGAGTTCGGATGGGCATTTGAATTCAAGTGAAGAAAGAGTAAACCTATCTTTTTCTGGCTCTAAGACTGGGAGTTCTGGTGGTCGACTCGGTTCTTTCAAATTGTTTCTCATTATTAAGAAAAGGTAACAAAGATAAAATACGAGCTTGTTTTATAGCAATAGTAATTAATCGTTGTTGTTTCAAGGTCAATCTATTCACTCGTCTAGATAAGATTTTTCCCTGTTCACTAATAAATCGACTAATTAAACTCATGTTTTTATAATCAATTCGATCCCCCGATTGGATCGGGGGCAAACGCCTACGAAAAGATCGCTTGGATTTAAGAAAAGTTCGCTTAGATTTTTCCATGGTTTGGTTAGTTTATTTCTTATCCCTAAAATCCTATTTCAGCCGTATCTTTTATTAGATTTTATTAGAATAAATAAATAGGATTTGGTTTGTTTATAATTATCTTTAACTATGTTAAATATGTTATATATATAATGTCATTTTTGCCCTTTCCTTGTAAGAAAGATAAGGGCGCCGGTGCTTGGTTCCTTCGATCTATTTCTTTATCTCCCCATGAATCGTATGTTTGTTACAATATGGACAGAATTTTAGCAACTCCAATCGATTAGGCGTATTGTGCCGGTTCTTTTGAGTAATATATCTGGAAATCCCCGTTGATTCCTTATTAACACCGTTTCGAACACAAGCGGTACATTCCAAAAGAACCGGTATTCGCACATCTTTACCCTTAGCCATGAACCTCCTTTGGATTTTTCATTTACTCAACTCTTCCTTTTTCAATTCGAAACGAAAAAGAAGAAAGGAAGGAAAAAATTTGTAACTAGCTATCCTCTTATGCAAGATTTCATTACAATCAATATAGGAAATACGATAGAAAGATTTCTAAACTATATTTCAACAGTACAGTATTTCATATAATTATCGTCTAGAATACGCTTTCCCTAGAACCAGAGTTTGTATTCGACTTCCATAGAAATTTAATACATAGAAATTCATATTAATTTAATTCCAAGCTGAACCCGACTCTCACAGCTGTTGAATGTAATATTCTTTCTCTTTCCTCCCTTTTTCTAGGGAAAAAAGAGAAAAGAAGGGGCTTTATTTAATTGTATCTCTAATCTTCTTTATTCCTTCCCACGTCAATAACTAGAATGAAAAAAAGGGGAACGTCAAGGCATCCGGGAAAAAACGATTAATCTCTATCAATAAACCTGCCAAAGAACCGAACCATAGAGTACTTAGTACCGGTGCCACGGAAAGATATGTTTTTAGATCTCGCATTGAAAAACCTCCTTTTATAGTAATACATACATAAGATAATACATATTGAAATGTACAATCATCCAGTAAATAAGATTTACTTTTTGTTAAATACAGAAAAAACGTCCTTTTCTTCCCCACTATTCCCCAAAAAGACTCGTTTATTTTTCCTAGGGGTTCCAGAAGTATTTTACTATTATTATATGTTAAATGAGACCAAAAAGGCGAAATGGACATAAAAATTCTAGATTTTAATAGAGGCAATAACGATGTGGAAAACAAGACAGGAATTCTCTACAATGACACTGTAGACCAATGGAAGGGATGTAGCGCAGCTTGGTAGCGCGTTTGTTTTGGGTACAAAATGTCACGGGTTCAAATCCTGTCATCCCTACCTATTACTGCTCAAAGGAGCAGTAACGAGGGATTTTTTGAGATCAATTCACGTTGGACATATCATATAGAATCTTTTATTCTTATGATGATACTATATGTGTATGCATACAAGATGTATTGGGGCCAATCCTTTTCTTTAGAGTCTTTTCTTTTATGAGAAGAAAGCGCTCTTAGTTCAGTTCGGTAGAACGTGGGTCTCCAAAACCCGATGTCGTAGGTTCAAATCCTACAGAGCGTGATTTGTATCTTCTTCGATGGAATTTGACTGAAACACTAACTGGAACAGCAATCTTTATTTGACCTCCTGGATATTAAAGAAAGGAGGAGGTCAATCAAAAAAAGAGATGTTAATTAATCAAAGGTCTAACTGATCGCCACGCCTGTATTGTAAATAGGCAGTTACAAATAATCCAGCCAAAGTAATAGGAATTAGACCTAACACAATTCCAAATAGAAAAACTTCAATCATTTCAATTTGTTTGAAAGGAGAAAAAAGAGGTAATATCTATACCTAAATATTAATCCGAATTACCATGAATCTCAATGACCAAGAATTGGCAATTAACGGGGTAAAAATACACAGAAGTTCGCGGAAAGATTTTGTGCAATTAATTTCAAATAAGTCGTATCTTGCTCAGACCAATAAATAGAGCTGAGGCTATAGTTAAAGCCGTTAGTAGAAAACCGAAATAACTAGTTATGGTAGGCATCAAGGAGCTAAATGAAATATGGTCTTTTTATACATATGTTTATAAAAAAGCACTTACCTGAGTTTCCTTTTTTGCAAAATAGGAGAAAAAACCAATTGAAAGTTTTTGAGTCATCTATCATTATAGACAGCACTAACAAGGATAAAGTCACAACTATATAAAAAAATTGATTCATCGTCTGTAACATCTACCCATACCGCGTTTGCAATCAGCAAATGCATTCTTGGATCATTTTTCAATTCAACTTATAAACGAATAATAAGAACTGGGTAGTGTAATTTCGTTTTAAAATAAAACTAACTCTTTTCCAATCATTATGGAATCAAATTAGAAAATTATTCCTATTTTTATCATTTGTTTTATTGGATCGAATCTATATATTTTAGAGCGAACATTAATCTTATAAAACTTTTACTTTCATTTTAACTAATTAGATTCCGTAATGAGTTCACTCATATAATATCTTAAATATCTTGAATGAATGAGAACAAAAAGTTATCACATGATCACTCAAAAAAATAGGTGTTTTGGTTCAACTATATTCTAAGACTAGTAATTTCTATTTTCTTTTGCTTTAGAAGTTCTATTTTGTATTTTTCATATATATATTAGAAATGCGCATCTTTTTAGTTAGGTCAAGAAAGAACCTTCAGATTTCGATCTAATACAACAATGTATGCATTAGTGATTCTAATTATTTCATTCTTTGTTCTTTTTGGTTTATCGAATAAAAATTCCTATTCTTACTTGTTACTGGACGCCTAACCAATTAAAAAAAAAAAAGATTCCACCAAAAAAGCGCTTCTACAACTATGAATAACAAAGATTTTTAGACCTCACATTTACTTACAGATGTGGGAATATTCTAAT